ATTCGAATCCCTCGGGTAAAATAAGAACAGCTCCCACGTTCAAAGCTCCTTTTTTACCATTAGCAAGAACTTGTTTCAGTTGCATATCATAAGGAATTCGAACAACTGCTTCAAATACAGTATCAGGAAGTACAGCTTGCGGAACTTCAATATCCACAGGCTTATTAGCTAAATGGCAATTGGCGCATACAATTCGCCCAGTTGCTTCTCGTGGATTTTCATAACCTTTCTGCGCAAAAATGGGATACGCATTTGAAATAGATGTTCGAGTTATTACATATATCATGATCGATACAGAAATAAATCGAGTCATCCGTTCCTTTACCCAAGAAAAAGTATTTCTATTTTGCATGATCCAATCATTGATCCCCGAATTTCTACAATAAATTAGATAGGTAGCTAGTATAGTTCCCTATCCACGAGTCTGCCGTTGTACTGAAATAATTCTACTGAAATAGAACGAATACCTTGAAGAGGTAGAAGTATAAAGAATAAGAAAAATGGAAAACGCTTTCTTTATACGCGAAGAAAATTTTTGATTGATATCAGGGGATCAAATAAGTTCTTCATTCATTCATTGAATGATAAATGACTACAAGCGAAGGAGATACGCGATTTAAAAAACGGAAGATCCAATATTTCACAATTGTATCTAGAATAACCGGAAAAGTGGAAACAAGACCAGATATAATTTGCTCGTTATGAGCCAATCCAAAATCATTGTAGATCGAACCAATCATTAGTTCCCAACCATGGGTCGAGTGAAATCCGATCCATAAATCAGTAACTAAAAGAATCGAAAAAGCTTTTATTGTGTCACTTAAGTTATAGAAGAATTCCTGAATCCAAGAATTAAGAATGACAAGTTCTTCATTACCCAGAATAAAATAACCACTTAGAATAGCGAAACAGATTATATTTGTCGACAAATGCAAAATGATATGGAGATGATATTCATTGTGCGTTTTGACCAATTGTATTGTTTCCTTGTGTATTCCTATATGAAGCTTTTGTATATGTGTCTCCGGGTATTCTTTTATCATTTCGTCCAACAAGAATAGTTCTTCTAATTCTAGGAATTTTTCTAGAACATTTTTCTCCTGAATATCATTCAAAAAAGTTTCGGATTGCCTAGTATTCCACCAATTAATAATCCAAGGTTCCAGACTTTTTTGAAATGAGAGAGAGATCCACCAGGGCAAAAATACTATAGATGCAAGATATGGGAGGGAAGTCAATGCTTTCTTTTTTTTTTCATTTTTGATCTGTGAATTGTTAATGAACTGTTTCATTTGTCAACTCTATCTGATATTTCTCTAAAGCGCGAGTTCTATAACAAGGTATCGAACCTATAGATCTATTCCCACTTTTGTGTAATAATTTAGTCCTTAGATCTAGAAGGAATATAGAAATAGAATAAGGATCCCCTTTCGGATGAAAAAAAAATATATAAAATATAGAAATATAAAATAAATATATATAAAATAAGTAAATTATAAGGAAATGGGATTTCCGGATATCTCAATTGGGCAAATTCGAACGAATTTCATCTTCATTTCTTCCTTTCCATAAATACTCGAAAAAGTTACTTGAAGTAACGAATATTATTCGGACCGCAGCGCAGGAATACGGCATCAATTCAAAATCTGAGGCCTAACCTAAGAAGATGAATTCTGTATTACGAAATACATATTCGGATATTTTATTTGATGAATTCATACTTAATTAGACTTATTAGACTTTTTACTAGTATAAAAGAATTGAGTTGGGCTCTATACGCATACAAAATAGTTTTTGTATAGAAAAAAATTTCTTCTTATTTTATTATAGTTTCTGGTTTTTTATATTTATTATAGTTGTTCCATATACGTTCTCCTACTTTTGTTTTATTCTATGCGGATCGTTGCACCAAAGGAACGAGGAAATGGAATCTAACATGTTTTGCTCGAATGAACATTCTGAAGAAACTTCAATTGTATTAAAAAGGAAATTAGCAAGTTCCTTCCATTATGCGGAGAAAACCTTCATTCTTCCTTCAGTTCATTTCAAAATACTTCAATTGGTACGCGCAAGAAATAGGCCAATTCGGCAGCTTTTTGCTCAATTTCTCGTGGAGTCAAATTCTCATCAGTACGAGTCAAGGGAATGGTTCCTTGGCCTCTGATTTCCATATAAAGAATACGACGAGGAAAAAGACCCTCTTTAACCTCCATTCTGATTGATTGGATATCTTTCATAAAGAAGCGAAGGAAGATGCGACGATTTATTCCGGGGAATCCCCAACGAAAAATACACATTATTCCTTCTTTTCTATCGAATCGGTCATAACCACTACCTACATTCCACGAAATTGTGCACCACAAATAGGAACTAATGAATAGACCCGCGATCCCATAGAAAGACATCACGATCCCTTGTGGGAAAAAAATGATTTGCTGAGATGGAAATCCAGGTATCAGATTCCTACCAAGATAACTGGAAGTTCCAACCACTAAGAATCCTAGTGAACCTAAAAAAAGTATACAGGCCCAGCAAAAATTACTTGCTTTTCGGGACCCTGTTATAAGTTCTATCCATATATGTTCTGATCGCCAGTTCATACTATACTAGATCCGATTGCATTCGATTGGAATTGAGAAAAAAATTTGACTTTACTTTTTGCCGAAATAACTTTCATCAACTAGCACTATTCTGATATGAACCATTAGGAGGAATTGGTTAGATACATTGACTTTCAATTATAAAATAGAAAAATATTCGCCGATCATTTTTAACCAGATAACCCGCATATACATGCATTTATGCGGATATCATGTATCCGCATGCATAATAATTCTTTCATTTGTATTCGGAAAAAGGCGCATATCATACCATATTACACTAAACAAATATCTGTACCAAATAAATATATGTATTATGATTCAGTGTTGAAATAAATTGCTGAAATTTGGTCCCATCGGATCTAGACAATCTTATTTTTTTGAACATGAAGAAATAAAGAAGCCATTGCAATCGCCGGAAATACTAGGCCCACTAAAGGGACAAAAATAGAGGGTAAGTTAAGATCTGTCATAGAATGGGTACCTCGATTTAATATTTGTACCTATTATAAGGATATCTTAAGTATATCTATTATAAACTATTATAAATAATATTAAGTAGTTAATAAGTGCAAGGAATGAAAACTAAATGAAGTGTACCTATTCATCTTTCTACACGAATATGTATGATAATCCACCTTAAGTTTAAGAAATTTTATTAATTCTCCCATCCTTATATTCTATCTATCTTTCTAATAAAATAAGGAGTTTTTTATGAAAATTAAAGAGTTTATTATAAGTTCGCGACTCTAACAAAACTAATTCAATCCAAGAAACAGGTATTCCTAGTAAAAAATGGGAGTTCTTGGTAGACATAGAAATCACTTCTATTCTATATCTATATTTTCATTTTATTTCGATATTTTTTTTTTGCATTTTTTTTCAAGGGAAAGAAACCGTGGAGCTGAAATAACTCACTCAGAACGCCTTTTAAAAGATTACGCGGTACGATTGGGTCGAATAAGCCCTTATGGAATAAATACTCAGCCGCTTGTGAACCGTCGGGTACTGCTTTATTCAATGTTTGTTCAATTACTCTTTTACCCGCAAAAGCAATGTAGGCATTGGGTTCAGCAATAATGACATCTCCCAACATACCAAAACTGGCAGTTACTCCACCAGTTGTAGGAGATGTAAGGATTGATACATAGAATAACTTTTTATTTGATTGATAATTATATGAAGCAGAAGATATTTTAGCCATTTGCATCAAGCTTAAACTTCCTTCTTGCATGCGTGCTCCTCCAGAAGCACACACAATAATGACAGGTAAAGATCTATTAGTAGCATACTCGATCAAACGAGTGATTTTCTCGCCTACTACAGATCCCATACTACCCCCCAAAAACTGAAAATCCATAACCCCAATTGCTGTGGGAATACCGTTTAGTTGACCTATGCCCGTTTGAACAGCTTCAGTTAAACCTGTCCTTCTTTGATAAGAATCGATACGATCTCTATAAGGTTCCTCTTCTGAATTAAATTCAATGGGGTCCGTGGAGACCATATCTTCATCCATAGGATCCCAAGTGCCCGGATCAATCAAAAGTTCGATTCTATCTGAACTACTCATTTTCAAATGATATCCACACTGTTCACAAATATTCATTTTTGACCTAAAAAATTTTTTATAATTTAATCCATAACAATTTTCGCATTGAACCCATAAACTTCTGTATTTTTTATTATTTATATCAAAACCATTAGATCTTCCTCTTATATTGAAATCGCGGCTGTTACCACCAGTTCTTATACTAGAATTCCCCCTTTCACTACTGCTTACGCCTTCAGTACAAATGAAACTAGAAATGTAACTGTCACTGTAATTTTCGGTACCTTCGAAAATGGAACTATGAATACTGACTTCAAAACGAAGATAACTATCAATGCAACTATTAATGTGATTATTCCAACTAGATTGAGTATCATACATGTAATGATAATAGTAGTGATTGTTACTCTTAGTCCTATTATTCAAATAACTGGAAAAAAAGCTTTCTAGTTCACTCAGAAAAAAACTATTATTGTCAATCTCAAAAATATGATTTTCAATGTCAAAATATACAGAATAACAGTCACCATTACCATCCCTAACTAAAAAAGTGTTATCAGAGATAAAACTCCCAATATTCCTGATATCAAATAAATAATCAACATTACTGAAACTATAACTACCACTTTCATTCCAACTAGGAATGTTTTTCTCCGTATCATTTAGAATGGGCTCTTCACTTCCCCCGGTATGTCCAAGAGCATTAAGACTATTTATTGATTTACTTAGCCCACACTTATGTTCTAACTTCCCCTTAGACAACATCGAATTGAACCACCATTTTTTCATAGAGTCTTCCCGTCCCCTATTTGATGAAAATATAATAGATGAATAGTCATTCGATGAAT